CTAAGAACTAATTAAACCCAATAAGGTCCCTCCTAAAAATTATAGAACAAATGCTCCTATCAGTGTTTTCAAAACACCAAAAATAATTCTAATCTACTACTAGAATCAGGTTCCCCTGATTCTACTTTACTACAACTTACTCCCCTTTAGGCAATTGATGGATGATTTGTACCGCTCTTAAATACTCTTCAAAAGTACAATTAAATACTCCATACTGTCTTTTACAATTTCAAGCCAAAATCTCATCCGACTATCCAACTAATCAAAACAATGTAGGTCAAGAAAATCTCTAATATAAATTGGATATTTATCTATCTTAACAAAAAAAACTTAACCTTAAAAACCTCAAGTATATAAAAGACGATCATACACAAACTCATAATTAAAGATGAAAACGCGGGTTCTCGATTACAACTCAACCTCCAAGGATAATTTAAGAGCCTGCCAATATTTTTTCAGTTTCAACTACTTCTGCACTAATTAAATTCATCTAACCGGGTACTAATCCGGGTCGTTCTAATAAACACTCGAATTTTATCACTAATCAACAATACTCCTAATTCTACCAACAAGCAAAAAGATAAAAAAACAAAATAAAAATCAAAACAATTAAAGTCAAAACTCATAAAGTATAGCCGATTATTCTGGAACTACATTTCTACTAATAATACACTACCAGGGTAAACAAACATTGCCCATTTACATAAATCAAATATAGATAATATTATCTTAACTCTACAACAAACCAAAATCAAATTTAACCAAGATACAAACCTTTTCTTCGAAAAAGAAAAATACTAAATTATAATACAACCTCAAAATATAGAAAAATTTTTAGTTTTGAAAACTAATAGTTTAAACTTAACTTAAATCTACCTAAAAAACAGAATAATCCGAACCAAAAAACTTCACATTAGAAACTATCAACACCATCCCTAAAACTCTAGAAACCACACTAAACACTATAAAATAAAAAAAACCCACCTCCCCTAAAATAAAAGAATAATCACAGAAAAGCCTCAACATAAGAAACTCCAAAGAGATCAAAAAAAAAATCAAACGTACCCATTTAAAAACACAAAGAAAAACTTCTAATAAAAACAAAAATAATCTAAATTCTCCGCAACCCACCAGACAAACCAACAAAATAACTAGTAAAATTCATAAAAAAAAGCAACACAAAAACTAACCAAAAAAAAACAGAAAAATTAAACCCCCAATAAAAATTATTTATTAAAAGCCCCTCTCCCAAATAAAAAGGTATAAAAAAAATCAACATAGAAAAAGACAAAACAACCAATAAAAAAAACAAAGGTTTAAAAAACCCAATCACCCTAGATAATCTAGAAAAATAAACCAAAATCACAAAAATACCCCTCAAAAACAATAAACAAATAAAATAAGAATACCAAACCCTATAAGACACCCTGATCAAAGGAACAATGCCCAACAAAGACAACACCAAAAAAAAACTCCTCTTTATCGGATCTCTCATATAATAACACATCACACCAAAAAATACCGAACAAATAACTATCAAAAATAGTATAAAATCTTCAAACCTGTTTATTGTAAGCAAACTATTCAAAATTAAACTAAAGACTCTACCTTCCCCCTCCCTTTTTACCTTGTAATCTACCTATATTTAACCCCTATTCATTCAAATACAAATAGATTAGACGAGAAAAGATATATCTTTGAATAAAAAATACAAAACACTCCATTATAATCGCCATAATTCTTAACCAAACATAAAACTCGTTAAACATCTCTAAAAAATGATACAATATCAGCCTAATCAAATGTCCAACCATAATATTAACAGTCAAACGCACCGTTAAAGCTAAAGGTCGAGAAAACTCTCTCATAATCTCCACAGCCAACATAGCAAATCTCTTAATGAAATAATCCCCCTCCTTTCTTATATAAACAGAAAACTTTTCACTAGAAATATAACTTAACAAAGTCCTAAACCAAGCCACAACAGCATAAATCAAAGTAAATTCTAGCATACCACAAGGGCAAAAAGAATAAGTAAAATAGCCACCAAAACAACACACTAAAAGTAATAAAAAAGTTACTACCGAAATCACTCTCCTTAGAGGCATCTTCTTTTCAAATCTAAAAACCAAATTTAAAACCCCCAAAAACTTTCGAATCAATATTTTTAAAATACCTTCCTTAAAATAAAATAGGTACTGCAATAAAAATATAAACATAAAAATATCTAAAAAATAAACAGTATTAATTAAATAAAAATAACAACCGTATACCTCAATAAAATCAAAGAAACAGGCAACAACTTAAATCAAAATACCCCTATCATTTTATCATAACGGAAACGAGGAAAAGCTCTACGAACAAAAATTACTATAGAAAAAAGCACAAAAGAACCAATAAGACTAAAATTTAAAAAGACTACTGAATAAAGAACTCTAAAAAATAGCAACCTCCCGTACTCTCTTAAAAACAATAACACAAAAGCCACTCTAGAATACTCTACATTAAACCCTCTTACTAACTCCCTCTCCCCCTCAGCAAAATCAAAAGGAGCCCGATTTAACTCTGCCAGAATCATAAAAAAAAAAGGAACAAAAATAATTAATAACCCCCAATTCCAACTCATAACAAAACTCAACCTGTTAAAATATATAACAATTATTAATAAGTATAGAGAAAAAGCAATTTCATAAGAAATACTTTGGTTTCTAGCACGCAACGCCCCTACCATACCATATTTAGACTTACTTACAATACCACTAACCAAAGTAGCATAGACGGTAAAGCCCAACAAACATAAAAAAAACAAAACTGAGTACTGAAAAGTTAAAAATTCAAAAAAATAAGGCAAAGTAAATCACTCCAAGTACATTGTCATAAAAGCCACTCCAGGCACCAAAAGAAAAGAAATCTCAGAAGAGTTTAACGTAGTAAGTTGCTCTTTTTTCAACAACTTAACTCCATCAAAAATAGCCTGTAAAACCCCCATAAAACTCACTTTATTGGGACCAATACGGCCCTGCCTTCTTCCCAACAAATGACGCTCGTACAAAGTAATAAAAGCAATACCCTGCACAACAAAAATCATAATTAACAATAATAAAATTACTATTAGCACCAACAAAAGACTTTTCTTCGAATCTACAATTCGACATTTTAAACTAAACTATTCTTTTTAACAAAACAAAGACAACCAAAAAATGTTAAATATTATTAACACCAACGGAATCGAAAAACACATATTTATTAAAGAAACATCAATAAAGCTTTTACCTATAAATATATTAGTCAAAAAATAAATTGAATAATAAAAAGCAAAAAAAAAATAACCAAATAAAACAAAAAAAATTATAATTATTCTAATTAACCCCAGTCTAATCCCCATAAATTCTGATAAAAAAGACAAAGTAGGGGGCACTCCTATATTAGACAATAAAACTAAAGAAAATAAAACTGCCATAATAACACTTGAATTAAAAAATCTATTTATAAAATAAACCATACGAGTAGAAGAAACATGATAAAACTCACCCACCATATAAAATAATAAAGTTGATGTATACCCATGAGCCAACATCATCAATAACCCACTTACTTTTCTAGAGATAAAAACAAACAATAAAACCATTAATAAAAACCCCATATGAGTAATAGAAGAATAAGCTGCTAAAGATTTAGCATCTCTCTGAAAAATACATCTAAAAGAAGCCAAGATCATCCCTAAAAACCCAAGCAACACTCAATAATTAACATGCATAAATTTTATACACCCCATAATACGAACAAATCCAGCAGTACCTAACTTTAAAAGCAAACCAGCCAACAACATCCTGGCCCTAGTTGGGGCTTCCACATGGGCTTTGGGCAATCACAAATGCAAAAAATAAACAGGAAATTTTATCATAAAACTAAGACTTAAAATAAAAACTACCTCTCAAGAATAATTCAAATCAAAATAAACCAGGCTCATCAAACCTCTATTAAAATAAACAAATAGAAAAGGAAAAGAACAAAAACTAGCATAAAAAATTAAATAATAAGCCGAATTCACTTTCTCAATTTGGCTTCCATAACCTAAAATTATCACCAAAATAGGAAATATAGACAATTCAAAAAAAATATACAAAACTAACACTCTCGAAGGAATAAAAAATAATACCCTAATTAAAACCAGCAATTCCGACAGTAAAATAATATTAAAATTCCTATCCCCCATCAAAACAACCCCTAAAATAAAAATCCTTATACAAATTAATAAAATATAAATTCAAGAATCACAATAAATTATTAAACCACTCCAAGAATAATTATTCACAATTGAACATAAAACACCAATTATTATTAAAAAAAACAATCACGGGTATAAAAAAAATAAAACATTTAACAACATAAAATCAACTACAGCTAAATAAATACCTCTAATTTACAAAATTAGTATTCTAAACAATTAAACTAAATTAGCACTAAAAAGATCACCAATAAACAAACACAAATAAAAATAATCAAACAACATCAACAAAATGCCAATAAATAATCCCGAACTCTAACCCCAAATGATGACTAAAATTAAAATGACTCTTACCTAGACGCAGCAAACAAAAAAACAAAAACAAAGCCCCCATTAAGACATGAAACCCATGAAATCCAGTAGAAAGATAAAAAACCCTTCCAAAAATACCATCAGACATAGAAAATCTAGCCTCTCTATACTCTATTCCCTGAATCAATAAAAAATAGACAGCCAACAAACAAGTCAACAATAATATATTAAAACAACTCTCATTCCTTAATAAATTATAATGACACCAAGTTACTCTCACCCCCCTCCTTAGTAGAATAATAGTATTCAATAATGGAACCCCAAAAGGATTAACCAAATGTATACCAACAGGAGATCAAACCTGACCAATCTCATGCACAGGCACTAGAGCAGCATCAAAAAAAGTTCAAAAAATACTAAAAAAAAATATAAACTCCCTAAAAATAAACAATAAGACACCAAACTTAAAACCAGATATAACATAAACATTATGATACCCACTAAGCCCCTCTATACAAATATCCTTACCCCAAGCATAAGCAATTAAAAACAAAGAAATAATACTAAACAAAAGAAAATAATACAAACCAAACTTAAAAAATACTAAAATAGAAGATAATAAACCCAAAACCCTAAAAAACACTAAAAAAGGGTACCTAGATAAACTTAAAATATGATAATTATGAAACAAAATACAAAACCCCTCTTCAGACTCTAAATCTAATATATTTCCTATACTATTTGTACTCTATTTAAAAACATAAATTAAAAAATAATACCACCCAAAAAGCAAAACAATAAAAAAAAAATAAACTATAGAAAACAAACCCCTTAAAAAAATATAAGGATCCTCTACATAACACTGCCCCAATCAACTCAATATTAAAGAAGAAAAAATAATAACAAACACCAAAAATTTTACCACTTTATCTAAAACAGAATGATAATTATAAACCAACAAGAAAAAATAAAAAATAGCTACCCTAAAAAGCAAAGATAGTACACCCAAAACTTTATTAGGAATAGCACGCAAGATAGCATAAGCAAATAAAAAATACCACTCAGGCACAATATGCACCGGACTTATCAAAGTATCAGCTTCAATATACATCTCAGGATCCCCCAACAAATAAGGAAAGACAAAAACAAAAACCAAAAATAAAAATCAAAATACGACATCATACAAATCTTTAACCCAGTACAAAGGAAAAAAACTTACCTTATCATAATCACCATGACAAAACAACACAGAACTTCTACCAGTCTCATGTAACAAAAGCATATGCCCAAATACTAATACCAACAAACCCCAAGGCAACAAAAAATGTAAAACAAAAAAAAACTTTAACGTAGCTCCAGAAACAATAAACCCACCCCAAATTCAAGTTACAATACTCTCTCCTCAGACAGGAATCACACTCAATAAACTAGTAATCACTACTGATGCCCAAAACCTTATTTGAGCCCAAACCAAAACATAACCCATAAAAGCCTCTATTATTAACAACAAAAGAATAGTCAAACCACTAAATCAGACCTTAAATAAACGATATCTAGAAAAAAATAACCCCTTAAAAAAATGCAAATACAAAAAAATAAAAAATAAACTTGCCCCATTAGAATGAAATAAACGAAACAATCAACCAAAATTAACCTCATATATAATATATTGAACTCTACTAAAAGCACAAACACTCTCATCACTATAATAAAAAGACAAAAAAGTTCCAGTAAAAATCTGAAACCCCAAAATTATCAATAATATTCTACCATAATTCCAATTTAAAGTTAAGCTCTTACTCGCAGGCAAACTAATAATTATAGAATTCACATAGGAAAATAAACCATTTTTCAACACTCAACAAAATTCTCAACTTCTTCAGAGTTATATTTTATAAATAAACTAAAAGAGTTTACGATAAAAACCTTTTATACCAAAAATAAAAATTCTTCTTAAAATAAACCGTAAAAACGAAACATCTTTACGAGCCGAAATCGCACATAGAAAATCCATTTATCGTCTTAGATTAACAAGTACAAAAAAGGGCGGAAAGTCTAAGAAATCAACCTTCTGATCAACAATCAAATATTCTGCAATAAAATATTTCTTATTCTAACTTTTTTATTCTATAGCCGCTATTATTATATTAGTAGGGATTGTATATAAAAATAGTAAACTTACTTATTAAGGTATATAGATTATATTCTATAGAGATTATATTTTTATTTCAAATAACTTGTAAATGAGTATATAATATTCCCCTCAGTTCGGATATTATATACTCTATTTATTTACAAGACATTTTAAATAAAAATATAGTCTCTATAGAATATAATCTAATATATATAATATATTACCCGAGTAATATATGTATATCTGTGCTAGTCTTCTATCCTAGCACAGATATAAGAGGAAAGCTTCTAAAGAGCTTTCCTTACAGAGGTAGATGCAGATATATATATATACTATATATCTGCATCGTACACCCCTGTATATTAATGTCTATATAATTATATATTATATAGACTTATAAGTATAATTTATAATAATTATACTTATATAAATCCTCTATAAAATAAAATCTATATTTATTTTATAGATATATATATATATATATATATATATATATATATATATATATATATATATATATATATATATTTTTATACAACCTATATATATATATATATATATTACTTCCTGAAGATATTTTTTTTATATTTTTTTTATAATCTTTTTTTTTTCTATTTACATCGTAAACCCTCTCATAATTTTTTATTTTTTCTTAACCACAAAAAAATCACCATTTAACCTGATTTTACCACATAAACCCCCTAATTTAAATAAAACCTGGTTTTTCCACAAAACAAATTCTCTGCAAGGTCCCCCCCTTGCAATACTACTTTCCATTGGGAAACCTCACCTTATCAAGGTAAAATAATTTTTTTTACTAAAATAGTACTACACAACTATTAAAACTATTAAGGGCAAAACCAAAAAATAAAAAATAGAGCCCCTACTGAGCTCCCTTTTATTAATAGTAGCGCTCAGATTTACTATCCAAATACTTAAAGAAATCACAGTCATAAATATTAAAAACAACAAAAACAAAAAAAATACTCTATCTAACTTAAACAACTCAAATAAAGAAAAAATCTTAACAAAAAAATTTACAGTCAAAGGAACATTTATAAAAACTAACACCACTTCCCAATTAAAAAACAGACCTTGCTTCTTTCTAAAATAAGGCATCAAAAACATTATAAAAAAGAAATAATATAAAAACAAAAAAAATACATCCAATATAGAAAAAAACAATATTAATAAAATTCAATTTAAAGACTCTGTAGAGGAAACAATCATTATATTCTTATAACCCTTTAACAAAAATAATTGCACAAAACAGACAAAAACTCCTACCACTAATAATATAACCAGACTCCAATCAAAAACCTGAATTATCACAGGAAAAAAAGGCATCTTCTGAAAAGTTAAAAACCATATCACCATTAGCCCCCTTAAACCATTAGTAACACTAAAAACTCAAAAATGTAACGGTGCAACCCCCACCTTCATTATCACAATTAAAAATTGCAAAAAGGAAAAATTAAAAATCAAAAAAAACAATCCTAAAGTCTCCTGAATAATAAAATAATTAATCAAACTACTATACCTCAAGTCCCCCTTAGACAAAAAACAAAAAACAACAGTTATTATCAAAAAAATTCTTCACCAAATCAAAACATTCCTACTAATAAAGCCCAAAATCAACAACAATATTACTAAAGAGATCATAAAACCAAACAAAAATAGAAAGGCAAAAAGCCTAAAACAAATTTAGAAGACTTGTCTTAAAATTCTATCAATTGATTTTTATCTTTTGCGCTTAAAACAAATACACTTCTTATGCTATATCAACTTATCAATAAACAATCTCAATGCCCCAAACACCATATTTTCTATAAACTACTTATTGAATTAGAACAACTCTTCTTTCTAATGCAAATAGAATATTTTAAAATAAAATACAGTCCTAAACCAAAAAAAGCAATATAAATACAACAATAACCAAAGAATTATAATAAAAACTCTTCATAAGTCCTAACCCCCCGTATCCTCTCAATAAAAAAAAATCATAACCCTTACTATTTAAACCACCCAAAAATAAATCTACAAATTTATTTCTCTTAACCCAACTAATAAATAACTTAACAATATAATCCACCAAGAACTTATACTGCATTTCTTTAGACAAAAACTTTAACACAAAAAAAAACAATAAACATACTACCAACAAATAAAAAAGAGGAACAAAAAAATCTACATATAAAAAAAGTGTCGGCATATAAAACAAATTACAACTCAACCACCATAAAAATCCTACCGATATAACTACTAAAACTAAACTTAAACACCTATAAAGCACCCTGTCTCTAAAACAATCCAAAGATAGCCCACTATTTATAAAAAATCCCTTCCACAAACGATATCTATAACAAAAAGTCAAAAATACTGAAACGAAAAACAACAGAGAAAATATTATCAAGTATACATTACTAAATATAAACTCTAAAATATAATCCTTTCTCACAGCCCCCCTAGTAAAAAACAACCCACATAAACAAAACAAAGTTACTATTAGTTGCAATTGAACAAATAAAGGAACACTACAAAGATTAGTATAATAACGCCCATCCTGTTGCCCTAACGAACAATGAATTAGATAACCAATTTGCATAAATAAACACCTTTTAAAAAGAGCATGACTCACTATATGAACAAAAGAAACAAAAACCAAACCTAGTCCCATAGTCAATATACAAAACCCTATCTGAGACAAAGTCCTTAAAGCCACTACCTTCTTTAAATCCTCCTCAAACAACGCCCTTAAACTAGAAAACACCATAGTAAAAACCCCAATTAAACAAATAATCATTATCACCTCACAATTTAGTAAAACCCCCTTAAAATTCATAATCAAAATCAAACCAGCAGTAACCAATGTCCTCCTATGCACCAAAGAACTTACAGGAGTAGGAGCACTTATAGCTTTAGGCAGCCACCTACTAAAAGGAAATTGAGCCCTTTTGGTAAACCCTGCTCACAACAACATAATCATTATTATCCTAACAAAATACACCATACTACTAAAAAAATAAGAACTAAAAAACCCACTACAAAAAAATACAAATAAAAAATAATCACCTAAACGATTAGTTAATACAGTATTTATAGCCCCTCTACAACTATCTCAATTATTATAAAATAAAACCAAAAAAAAGCTAGAAATACCTAACAAATCTCAACTTAGCAACATAGTCAGACATCTCCTACTAAAAATTAAGCTAAACATACTTATAACAAATACAAACAAAACCAAATAATAATAATCAAACATAATATCCTTAAATAAATAATAACTTCTAAATACAAGCACCCTCATAGTAATCAACAAAAGAACAACAGAGAAAAGCAATCTATTAAAATACAAATCAAACTTTAAAGAAAAAAAATCTCACTCAAAAAAAAATAAAGACAACTTTATAAAAGGTAAAAATACCAAAACCAAAACCAACAAAAAAAACCTTAATAACATCAAAAAAACAGAAAAAACAATAATAACTAAACAATTCAAACCAACTTACCATAAAATCATTCTATATAAAAACCACCTACCACAAAAACAATCAACATAATAAATAACATAACTCTAGACAAATCAGCAATCAATAGCCCCAAAAATATCACCACCTCTAAATCAAAAATCACAAATATCAACATCATAATAAAAAAATGAATACTAAAAGTATTTTGAATTATTCCTAAACCAACAAAACCGCACTCAAAAGAAGTCACCTTATCCAATCCATAATCCTTAATACTAAGAACAAAATTACCAAGATAAAACAAAACCAATAAAAAAAAAGTCACAAAAAAAACCACCAACAAAACAAACAAATAAGTTTCACAACTTCTAAAGGCTCAAAGCCTATATAATATTCCTTTCGTACTAATTAAATTAAAAATAATTAATTAACAAGATAAACCGCCCTATTTCACAATGGGCTAAACTAATATCACGTTCATTTATTTCAAGAAGAACAGTCTCAAATTAAAAAATCTTCTACTTTTTTCAAAAATAAAATACAACATCGATGTAAAACTTATCTTACTATAAGATCTAGATAAGATATGATTTTCTGTTAACTCTGGAGTAATTCTTTCTACTATTTTTAGCAACAAATAATTATAAACAATTCTACCCTAGAAAACTTAATTAAAGAATTAATAGAATTTCCAAAGACTTATCTTTGTTTAAATAAACCCTCTATTTATTAAAAAGACCTTAAATTCATACTTATTAAAGAAAAATACTGACCAAAACCCCATTCATACTGGAATCCAATAAAAACACAAATTATTTTGCTACCTTAATGTCCTCACGCTAAGACTGCTATTTAAAACCTTCATGGAGCAGAGGCGAATTTTAACTTAAAACCTAAGACTTTAATAAACATTTGACCAGAACTTTATTTCTCTTTACAATTTTAATCACATAAACCTTACCTTAAAATCAACTACTAATGAAACCACTATAAAATTTTAAAAATCTTTAAAATCTAAATAACTCCCCCAAAAAAACATGAAAACTGTTATAAAACAAAATACTAAGAACACTTCAAATCACCATCTTCCAATATCTTTTATATAAAAATACAATTTTCTAGTAAATATTTAACAAAACAGATATCATAAGAGCCGACATATCAACACCAGAAAATATAACTTTTATTTTAAAACAATAAAACCTTTACTTTCTCTACCTCTTAGTTCTATTTTTCATTAACAAATAAAATTTTCAATTTCTGATATGCAATACCAAAAAATAAATAAAAAACAAATATAGCCCCCCAATCTTTTATACCACAAATAAAAATTTCTTTTAAACTACAGAGCTTAAACCAAACCTAGGCATCAAAGCTTAAAATTATCCAGCAAAGTCACCTCCAAAGCAATCGGCATAAAACTATGATTAGCACCACAGATTTCAGAACACTGACCATAAAACACTCCTACTAATGGAAAACTATAAGAAAGACTAGTTAAAATACCCCTTATAGCATCCAATTTAATAGACATACTAGGGATAGCCCAAGAATGAATAACATCAGCAGAAGTAATACAAAATCGAATATTCACATCACCAGGAACCACACAACGATTATCAACTTCCAATAAACGCCTCTCTCCCATCTCCAAATCATCACAAGCCTTTATATAAGAATCAAACTCTACATCAATATCCCTATACTCATAACTTCAGTACCACTGATGACCAACAACCTTAACAGTCAACCTTCTATCCAAATTCATCAAACCATAATAATAAAGCAAACTTAAAGAAGGCACCATCTGAAACACCAAAATAAAAGTAGGAAACAAACTACACAATATTTCCCCCAATTGATATTCAATCTTTTTCCCCTTAAAATAAAAACCATTAAAAATTAAATAAAACATTATTACAGAAACAAAAACCAAAACCCCAAACAACAATCTACAATTAAAATTATGAAACCAGTCCATATAACTAGAAAAAACTCTATTTCTAAAACCCAAATTATAACCCTGAAAAAATCTAAACATAATCTCTAAACCACCTGATTGGAAATCAAGCATACTTTAATTATACTAAAAGACTTAAAGTTTCCCCATCCTCTCATTGACAATGAAACATATTTATCTTATACTAAAACTTTACTTTCATAACAGATAAACCTTTAGGGTATGAACCTAAAAAACTTATTATTCTACTCTGTCTCAAAAATAAAACATTAAAACGTGGAACCCCATTTCTGAATTAAAAATTCAACACTTTAAAACTTAAGTTAACGCTTTAAGGACTAAAACCTATTAATCTGCAATTAATAATACTTAAATTATAATAAAATCCCTAAACCTTCAACTCAGAAGACCTATAATAAACCTCACTTTGATACCTATGACCAAAAACATAACCCCTTATAACAATTTCAGGACTTCTCCTATAAAACTGCTCATTCATCAACAAACGATAACCAACCATTGACTCTAACAAGACATAAATAAAAATAAATAAAGCAAAAACACTTACCATAGAACCAAAAGAAGAAATAATATTCCAAAAAGAATAAACATCAGGGTAATCTACATACTTACGAGGAAAACCATGCAAACCAGCAAAATGCAAAGGAAAAAAAGTCAAATTTACCCCAATAAACATCAACAAAAAAACCACAACTATCATCATCTTATCAATAACATAACCCGTCATTAAACTCCATCACAAAGTAACTCCTATAAAAATCCCAAAAACAGCCCCCAAACTCAAAACATAATGAAAATGAGCTACTACGTAATAAGTATCATGAAGAATAATATCCAAACTAGAATTAGACAACATCACCCCAGTCAACCCACCCAATGTAAATAAAAAAATAAAACCCAAAACCCACAATAGCAAAGGAGAAAATATCATACGAAAACCATACAAAGTAGCCAATCACCTAAAAACCTTAACCCCAGTAGGCACAGCAATCACCATAGTAGCAGCCGTAAAATAAGCACGCGAATCTAAATCTATACCCACCGTATACATATGATGAGCCCAAACCACACAACCAATTAAACCAATCCTCAAAATAGCATACACTATCCCCAAAGAGCCAAAAATTTCCTTCTTACCAGTTAAATACAACCTACTCTGACTTACAATCCCAAAAGCAGGCAAAATCAAAATATAAACTTCAGGATGACCAAAAAATCAAAATAAATGCTGATAAATCAAAGGATTACCACCAGAACTTGGATCAAAAAAAGAAGTATTCAAATTACGATCTAACAACAACATAGTAATAGCCCCAGCTAAAACAGGCAAAGTCAATAACAATAAAAAAACAGTCACAAAAACAGTCCAAACAAAAAGAGCTATATGCTCCAAAGAAATAGACCTTCTACGTAAATTCTTAGTCGTAGTTATAAAATTAATAGCACCCAAAATAGACCTAGCCCCAGAAGCATGCAACCTAAAAATAGCCAAATCCACCCTTCTACCAAAATGCGCAACTGTCCTTAAAGGAGGATAGACAGTTCAACTAGTACCACAACCTCCCCCCACAAATAAAGAATCCAAAATTAACAACATTGCCACAGGCAACAACCAAAAACTCAAATTATTTAATCGAGGAAAACTTATATCAGGAGCCCCCAGCATCAAAGGTAACATTCAATTACCAAAACCACCAATTATAGTTGGCATTACCATAAAAAAAATCATAACAATAGCATGAGAAGTCAAAACTACATTATAAAGCTGCCCATCACACAATAAAAACCCCGGCTTAGCCAACTCCAAACGAATCAACAAAGATAAACCAGTCCCTACTATACCAGATCAAAGACCAAAAAGAAAATACAAAGTTCCAATATCCTTATGATTAGTACTCTCAAACCAAAAAGACAACTTTTCCAAATTTAAAAATCTTAT